GTTTGTGCTTCGCTTCATATCTTACATCAACCGCATTACTTATTGTTTTGTTTTATTTATTCTATTCCAAATCAATGGAGCAGCCATCATTCATTAATAATCAAAATATAAGAGATTATTATTAATAATTAATTTAATATTAAAATTAAATTATTATTAATAATAAATAAGAAACGCTCTGATATCCATATTGAGTCATTCGAAGGTATTTTTTTTAGTTTAACTATCAAAGGATATATTTTCTATTGTATTCTCGTATCGTTTATTCCTATGCGGTCCCAGACGAAATAGAATGATTTTCTATTTTATTTTAGAAGGGATATAATAAAATTCCTTGATTGGCTCTTTGATCCATTTTATTTGACTGATGGATCCAACAAAAAATTTTCATAAATGAAAACTTCTTATTCAAACCGCCTCGTGATCTTCAACCAATTATGCGCTTCAATATAATTACCAGGAGTAAGCGCTATAGCTTGTTTCCAATACTCGGCAGCTTGATCGAACCAAGCCTCCGCAATTTCAGAATCCCCCTGTCGAATGGCCTGTTCTCCTCGGTCGGAATCGGTGGGTAAATTCCTTTCCTTCGAACCGTACTTGAGAGTTTCCTACCTCATACGGCTCGGCAATCCATTATTTTTTTGGTGTCCCATCCTAATCCAATCCATCGAAATGAATAAGATTTTTCGTAAATCTATCCCATTTTTTATTGGCTTAACCAGAAGAGATTAATTAATTTACATGAGTTTCAAACTTGAATTTTGATTACTAATCGAATCAGTTTTATCTTTTCTCCCACCTTCAGAAGAATGAAACCTAGGCATCCTCCGCTATCGGTATAATTTTTTCTGAAAGGTAACTATCTCGGTTTCATTTTCATATAGAAATTCATATAGAATCTTTGAAAAAGACTTTCCTCCATAAGAAAAGGGCTTACTATCTTTGGGATCTGATGCTACACCGCTGCTTAATACCTTAGTGGATCGACTCTATCACATAAGTTGATTCCTAACTTTTATCTCATATCATGACAGACATAAGTAAGCAGTTCTTATTGTATCGGACCAAAACCTCGCAAATTGATCTTTACGGCGCTTCCTCTAACAATTGGATCTTTTATCCATAGAATAAAATGGGCATATCTATTTCTTCATATTTCGGATTATATGAAGTCTCTTTTTTTGCTACAGCTAATAAAAATCGTTGTTTTGTACGATACTTATGTAGAAAGCCCTTTTTTTATTTTATTTGGAGTATTTGCTTTTACTTTTTACTAGCCTATTTTCTCTTTTTTCCTCTTTTCTATAGTGGAGATAGTCGCACGTAATGACAGATCACGGCCATATTATTAAAAGCTTGCGGTAAGAATGGATTTCGTTCGAGTGCTCGGAAATAATATTCCAAAGCTTTCGTATGTTCTCCATTGCTTGTGTGGATAAGGCCTATGTTATAAAGTATATAACTTCGATCATAGGGATCAATTTCTAGTCGCGTAGCTTCGTAATAATTTTGTAAAGCTTCCGCATAATTTCCTTCGGATTGGGCTGACATCCGTTACGGTCGTTCATTCTATTCAAAGAATCCCCGTTCCAGAACCGTACATGAGATTTTCACCTCATACGGCTCCTCCCTTCTGTGCATAATGATAATAATCCATGAAATCCAAATGAAATATTCTCATTATAAACTGAGAGGGGCTAGCGTTTTTACAAGAAATCTCTAGCCAACCCTCCTGCAAGAGGTATTTTCTTAACACCAAGGGCATTGGTGCTATATAGAAAAGGTAACTCCAACAATTTATTTGTCCTCAACGCCCCCTATTTTCAGGAATTAGTCACTTCAACGGTCTTCGATGGTTATACGGGTATCCAAAGTACGAACGAGATGGATGTTTGTTGTCCCAACCATTCTTGGTAGTCCCGATCCCGATAAGGAAAGGGGATAATTTATAACAAAGTTTTTGTGTTGTTGATTCCTAGGTGTAGCGCTTTTTCCCCTATGCCGCCCATTGGTACTAGTATAGTGGGATTGACCTAGAATACAGAACCCATAGGTCTAACCTTTCGCTTAAGACTCGAATCAAAATGAAAGCGTCTGAGGCTGCATCAACCGAGGATACACGACAGAAGGGGTTGTTCCATTTTCAAACTTCACCTTCAACAAGCGTAGGTTTATTTCAATAATAGTTTTATTTCTATCCCGAATGAATCATATGGCTGTCTCGTAAAATAAAATTGAGAATGATAAATAAAAACAAATCAAAAAATCAAATCGCACCATCTCTGTAATAGGTAAATGCTTCTTTTTCTCCTGAAGTTGTCGGAATTATCCGTAATAAGATATTAGCTACAATTGAAAAGGTCTTATCAATAAAATTTCCATTTATCCGCGATCTAGGCATAGTTAACAATCCATTCGATAATTCTTCGCATTACCTCTCGGGGGAAAAAAATCCCACAAAAAGGGAATTTACAGTACGAAATAACATAAAAACAGACTC